ATTTTTAATAAGATTCCGGCTAGAAGCATACAAGTACTGTAATGTGCTTCTCCGTGGGTATCTGGTAACCATGTATGTAGGGGTATAATCGGCGATTTGACAGCAAAAGCAATAAAAAATCCAATATATAATATTATTTCCAAGGCCACAGGATACGACTGAATGGCTGATGTTTCAAAATTTAAAGTTGGTTCATTAGAACCATATAAACCGATACCTAGAACTCCTATTAAGAGAAAAATGGAACCTCCTGCCGTGTACAAAATAAATTTGGTAGCCGAATATAGACGTTTCTTTCCTCCCCACATGGATAGAAGTAGATAAACGGGAATTAATTCTAACTCCCACATGATGAAAAAAAGTAAAAGGTCTCGAGAAGAAAATGATCCTATTTGACCACTGTACATTGCTAACATCAGGAAATGAAATAATCGAGAATCTCGAGTAACCGGCCAAGCTGCCAAAGTAGCTAAAGTGGTGATGAATCCCGTTAGTAAAATCGGCCCTATAGAAAGTCCGTCGATTCCTAATCTCCAATGGAAATCAAAAAAATCGATCCATTTATAATCCTCCACCAGTTGGATTAATGGATCATCCGGTTGGAAATGATAACCGAATGTATAGGCTGTTATAAGGAGTTCTAAAATACATATGCATATAGTATACCACCTAATGACCCTATTTCCTCTATGAGGAAGAAAGAAAATTAAGGAACCCGCGGATATTGGCAAAACTACAATTATTGTTAACCAAGGAAAAAAATTCGTGGTAAAGACAAGATACACTTGCAACAGAAAAACCCGTGCTCAAAAATCAAATGATTTGAACACGGGTTTTGTCGGTAAAAAAAATCAAATGGATTCGAGTAGAGTTTTCTGGAACGTATCAATAACCTAGACCCATACTGCGAGTTGTTTCATGCCATAAATAAACTCGAACACTCAAGAAATCCGTTGGACAGGCAGATTCACATCTTTTACAGCCAACGCAGTCTTCTGTTCTTGGAGCAGAAGCGATTTGTTTAGCTTTACACCCGTCCCAAGGTATCATTTCTAATACATCGGTCGGGCAGGCTCGGACACATTGAGTACATCCTATACACGTATCATAAATCTTTACTGAATGTGACATTGGATCTATACATTTTGAACGTCATAAATTTTCGACCTAGTAAGCTTATAAACAAATCTTATATTTATATACCAGATGAATCAACAAGTTATCAGAATTTTTATAAACAATCTACTTCTGGATTGATTTATTCTAAAGCGCCAAAATACTTTGATTTCTTGTGTTTTTGCAAACAAGATCATACCATAACGTAGCAAACAGGCTAATTCGTTTATGACTATTAGAATTTATATGATTAATACTATTTATTCAGCAAATTTGATTGATTAATACGAGTTGATTTTCGATTACGATAAATTGATGAAACAATAGCCGGTCCAATAGCTGCTTCAGCGGCTGCAATAGCTATAACAAAAATTGAGAAAATGTCTCCCTTTAATTGACGATTATCAAAAAAATAAGAAAATGTTACAAAATTAATATTAACTGCATTCAATATAAGTTCAAGACACATAAGAGCTCTAACCATATTTCGACTTGTGATCAATCCATAGATACCAATAGAAAATAAATAGGCACTCAAAACAAGTACATGTTCGAGCATCATTAAGCAACTCCTTATCAATCTCATTCATTTCAATTTAAAGAACAATTCAATCGAATCAATTGAATCACATATACCAAGCATGGAATGTTTGAATTACTGATTTATTATTGACGAGCTATAGCAATTGCACCTATTAAAGCAACTAAAAGAATTATTGAAATGAGTTCAAATGGAAGAAAAAAGTCTGTTGATAAATGAATTCCAATTTGTTGACTATTATTTATCAAATCTTGCTCTACAATCTGGTTTGGTCTTGTAGTCCAAATAATCCCGTACCATGACGTATCTAGAATAGTGCTAATTAGTGAAATAAAAAGACTTGTACAAACCGTCGAAGTAACTCCATCCCCAACAGTCCAAAGATGCAAATCTTTGTAATATTCTGAACCATTCATGAACATCACAGCAAAAATGATTAAAATATTTATAGCCCCTACATAAATAAGTAGCTGCGCAGCAGCTACAAAGTGGGAGCTCAATAGAATATAGAATAAAGATATACAAACAAGAACCAATCCCAACGAAAAGGCAGAATAAATTGGATTGGGAAGTAATACCACCCCTAGACCTCCTAAGATCAGACCTACCCCCAGAAAGACTAAAAGAAAATCGTGTATTGGCCCAGGTAAATCCATTTCAAAAAATATATATAGAAATCGAAATCTTTCATGACTTTATTGACCTGACCAGGAAAACTCTATTTTTATGTTTATGATACTTCTTAATTTAATTAACTTAATTAAATGAAATTGGAATGGTGTGGATTGATGTAGATAGTGTTATTAGAGCACTGTTATTCATTATTCTTTCCTTATTACTTATTATTATTCAATTGAAATTATTTTCAATTATTAAATTAATTGTTAATTGGGAATTCTTTTGAATCAAGGGGTTTTTCCCCCCTTTTTTCAGGTGAATTTGAAATTGTTCGAATTGTGTAATCGTCAATTACTGACGCCGGTAACCGACCCAAAGCAATTTGATTATAATTCAATTCGTGACGATCATAAGTAGAAAGCTCGTATTCTTCGGTCATTGATAAACAATTTGTCGGACAATACTCAACGCAATTACCACAAAATATACAGATTCCAAAATCGATACTGTAATTAAACAATCGTTTCTTTCGAATATCACTTTCCAATTTCCAATCTACAACGGGTAGATCTATAGGACATACACGAACACATACTTCACAAGCAATGCATTTATCAAATTCAAAGTGGATTCGGCCTCGGAAACGTTCCGATGTGATCAGTTTTTCGTAGGGGTATTGAATAGTTATAGGTAACCGATTCGTGTGAGACAGGGTAATCATGAAACCTTGGCCGATGTACCTGGCAGCTCGTATTGTTTGTTGACCATAATTCATGAACTCAGTTAACATAGGTAACATATCGTGAATATCTATAAAGAAAAAAATTTTATGCTTGTTTCTTTCTCTTGTTTGAGACAAGTCGTGAATATAGAATATTGTAATCCTTTACTTTCCATTTAAAGTGAAAGAAGTTGGGACGAAGTTGTTAATAATAGATTACCTAGAGAAATGGGTAAAAGAAATTTCCACCCAAGATTTAATAGTTGGTCCATTCTCAGCCTTGGTAAAGTCCATCTTGTTGCAATAGGAATGAACAAGAACAAATAAGTTTTACCTAATGTAATAAATATACTGATTATTGTTCCAAAGACTTTACTCGCCTTATTTATGTCAAAAATCTCAAGGTACGGAATAGAAAGATTCCAACCCCCCAAGTAAAGAACTGTTACAAATAATGAAGAAACTAGTAGATTCAGATACGAAGCAACATAAAATAAACCAAATTTGATACCTGAATATTCGGTTTGATAACCTGCTACTAATTCTTCTTCTGCTTCTGGTAAATCAAAAGGTAATCTCTCACACTCGGCTAGAGAGGAAATTAGAAAAATGATAAACCCTATAGGTTGACGCCACAAATTCCACCCCCAAAAACCATATTTTGACTGTGCTTCAACTATATCAACTGTACTTGAACTGTTAGATAAGCATAGTCGATGATAACATCGCTGTTCTCGTCGCTATTACAGAACCGTACATGAGATTTTCACCTCATACGGCTCCTCAAAGGTCCCAAATAAATCTAAGGACATTTTGTTATTATTTATCTCGATATTTTGTAGGATAGAGTCAAAACTTATCCTAAGGTCCCGAATTCGACCAATGGAATTCTGTTTGCTATATTTTATATTTTTAAAAAGTGCTTCTGAATTGATCTCATCTTTTAATTTGAATAATTTCATTTTTCTTTGTTGATCAATAACTTAATCCTTGAATAAAAGACTTTTTGTAACAACATCACATAGATATTTCAACCTATCGTTTTCAATTACGAAAAAGAATTAGACGGTCCATTAATTCTTGAATCATGACAAGAAGTCTATCTTTGTAACGAAATATATATAGGAAAAAAGAATAAAAACAAGAATCTCTTTTTTTGCAATTATTCTATTTTATTTCGTTCCTATTCTCCTTTCTCAGAAAGGGGGATTTTAACCAAAATAAAAGATTACTTCGTTTTCGATAGTTATTTACTTAATCGGTGGATAGGAGCATACTCTGGACCGGAATCGTGGGTAGTACTTCTTGATCATTTCTACTAACTTAAAGTCCCAATTGAATTCCTTTTATGTACATAAATACCCTCTTGGATAACGTACAGAATCTCCATTACTAATCCTTTGTGTATTTTAGTCTTCCTAACCATCCACTCAATTTTGGTCAACCTCCCGTCATGTTAATACACCTATGGTAATAGATAGTAAAAACTCCACATAATCGATCTTTTAAACCCGCTTCAAGTCATGATGACTAAGCAACCAATCCTGGGGGTAAACAGTCTCTACTGCTTATGTTTCTAATTCTTGTACATATGAAATGAGACTCAATCATTTTACTGCAAATTTGTAAGCCGTTTTCTTTCACCCATATAACTATCTGTTTTCGCTAATCAACCCGAATGATGAATAAAAAAATGAAAAATATATATTCAAACCATTTAACTTTCTTCTTAGAAAGAAAAGAAATGGGGGAAATTTTCTATTTCAACGAATCACACGTAGAGATATTGATAATACACATAAAGTTAATGGTATTTCATAACTAATTGATTGAGCAGCAGCCCGTAGACCACCTAAAAAGGAATATTTATTATTTGATCCATATCCCGACATAAGAAGTCCAACGGGAGCAATGCTTGAAATAGCGATCCATAAAAAAACACCAATACTGAGATCGGCTAGAACAAGGTGGTAGCCAAAAGGAATTACTGAATAACTTAGTAAAATTGATATGACTGCGACGGACGGTCCAATACTGAATAAACGAGCATCTCCTCTAGATGGAAAAAGGTTCTCTTTGAAAAGTAGTTTTGTACCATCTGCTAGAGCTTGAAGAATTCCTAAGGGTCCGGCGTATTCAGGCCCAATGCGTTGTTGTATCCCTGCAGATATTTCTCTTTCTAACCAAACAATTACGAGTACGCCTATTGTGATTCCTAATACAAGAGTGAAAATAGGTACAAGCATCCATATGATCCCATAGACCTCTTTTAAGGGTTCCAATCTGGAAAAAGAATTGATAGCTTGTATTTCAGTTGTATCAATTATCATTTTAACGATCAACTTCTCCCATAATGATATCTATGCTACCTAGTATTGTCATAATATCGGCCAATTTCATTCTTTTAACTAACTGAGGAAGAATTTGCAAATTGATAAAACCTGGTGGGCGAATTTTCCATCTCCAAGGAAAAGCACTCTGATCTCCTATCAGAAAAATTCCCAATTCTCCTTTTGGGGCTTCAACTCTCACATAAAGTTCTTGTTTCGACAATTCAAAGGTTGGGGAAGGTTTTTTACTAATAAATCGATATTCAAAATCATTCCATTCGAGATCTTTTACTCTATCAAAGCGTCGTATTTCTAAATTCTCATAGGGTCCCCCTGGAATTCCTTCCAAAGCCTGTTGTATAATTTTTATCGATTCTATCATTTCACCGATTCGTACTAAATAACGAGCTAATGAATCCCCCTCTTTTTGCCATTGAACCTCCCAATCAAATTCGTCGTAACACTCATAATGATCAACTTTACGAAGATCCCATTGGATTCCCGAAGCTCGTAGCATGGGACCTGATAAACCCCAATTTAGTGCTTCTTCTCCGCCAATAATGCCTACGCCTTCAACTCGTTCTAAAAAAATAGGATTCCATGTAATCAACTTTTTATATTCATCAACTCCTGTTAAAAAGTAATCACAAAAATCTAAACATTTATCTATCCAGCCATACGGTAGATCGGCAGCTACTCCCCCGATACGAAAATAATTATGCATCATTCGCATACCGGTAGCAGCTTCGAATAGGTCATATACCAATTCTCTTTCTCGAAAAATATAGAAAAAAGGGGTCTGTGCCCCAATATCTGCCATAAAGGGGCCAAGCCATAACAAATGGGAAGCTATACGACTCAACTCCAACATAATGACTCTGATATAACTAGCTCTTTTAGGTACTTGAATATTTCCTAATTGTTCGGGCCCATTTACAGTTATTGCTTCTGTGAACATAGTAGCTAAATAATCCCAACGGGTTACATAGGGCAAATATTGTATAATTGTTCTATTTTCCGCAATTTTCTCCATTCCCCTGTGTAAATAACCCAATATTGGTTCACAGTCAATAACATCTTCACCATCTAGAGTAATGATGAGTCGAAGAACACCATGCATTGATGGGTGGTGAGGACCCATATTGACTATCATAAGGTCTTTTCTTGTAGCTGGTACAGTCATAAGTTTTTTACCGATTCATTCTTCCATGAATTGCTGAAAGTACAAAGAAGTTCATCAAAATTTAAATGAATAAAAAAGAAAATTAAGTCCTTAAAATGACACGACTCTTCCAATTAATGAGTTTTTGTCTCTCGAATACTCAACTGACCAATTAATTCTTTATAACGTACTCTATTTTTTTTTGCCAAATAAACCAATAGTCGTTGACGTTTTCCCAAAACTTTTCGCAAACCTCTCTGAGATAAATAGTCTTTTTTGTGAAATTCCAAATGTGCAGTAAGTCTACGTATCTTATTGGTAAAACTGAATACTTGAAATTCAACAGACCCTCTGTTTTCTTCTTCAGAAATGAGCGAAATGAATGCATTTTTTACCATAAAGGATTTCCCCTCTTTCACTTTTACAGATATGGATTTTAACGATGAGTAATAATAGTGCTAGTAATTTTAATGTGGTATATATAATAATCTGAAATTAGTTATGGACTCTTAATTTTATCAACTCACATTAATCAATCCAGTCTTAAATTAAATTGCATTCAGGTAGGAATACAAAAGGGGGTCGATTTTTGCATTCACAAAAGGGCATAGTTTAGACCTAAAATAAAAAAGATTCTGTTAATTGATTTCTAGGTCTAATTGATATTTTAGTATCATATATTAGAATGGGATGGAAGACAGGGCATGTGCGAATCTGTTTGCTGTCATATACCCTCTAGGGTGGAGCATATATATGAAAAATGGCCTATCAACGACTTTTCAGCCGCGGATACATATTTATCCTTAACATACTGAAACGACTGCCATTATTCGTATCAAACCAATAGCGATTCATGCAAGCTAAATCTTCTAATCGATAATTAGGCCAAAGAAAAAACTTGAATTTAATTAGTTCATTCTTATCTTTATCAAGACGGTTCCTTTTGTCCAAAAAATGACTGCAGTTGTTCTCAGTGCAAAATATTGAATTTATATTCCTATTCTTTGAATTGAAACAAATTAGAATTCTCAACTCTCTACGATGTCTATGCGATAAAATATTTTCAGGAACAAGCAAATCAAAATCATTCTTATCAACACGTGATTGTTCTCGGTATCCTTCATTAGTTTGGTCCTTACTCTTATGAACCAACGAAATACCTAAGGTTTGATACATAATAAATTGTCCATCATTTTTTACAGACAGACGGGCGGGTTCAATAACCAATACCCCCCTTTTGATCAATTCTGCAAGACTTAAATTCTTCTGAATCAACATTATATCCAAACTCATTTCTTTTCTTTGAATAGAGGATATAGTAATTTTTCTTGGATTTTTCAGTCTAAGCAGGAGACAATATATTTTGATATTATTGATCATTCTTTGATTTAAAGCATCACCCCATCTCAATTGAAAAAGTAAATAACGTTTCAGGAATAAATCCAGTTCTGCTTCTGTATTGCTTTTGTATTGTTTTTTCCTTTTACTCCCTTTTCTCTTTGATCCTGCGTAATGTTCTTCAATAGCTTTTTGTTGGTTTGTTGAATGAACGTGAACCGATCCAAGATTCCGTTGTTTTTGTGCATCTGATCTAAGATCTCTTTGGTCTGCGGCAGGTTCTTTTTCTTTTTGATTTCGCTTTTGATTCTTTAGTTTATTATTCGATGGTATAACACATTCCCCTTTTTGCTTTCGATCAATGTTTTTATTTTCACTAACACCATTTTCATTTATATTCAAATTGAAAAGAAGTACTTTACTTGGTATAACCCACGGTTTCATTGTATATAGATTAGAAAGTAGTACAAATTCTGGGAAGAACCAAAGTTCCAGAGTCGAGATGGGACGATTTAGTATTTGTTCATTCATTCCCATCCAATCCAAAAAACCTTTTTGTGGATTTGGTGAATTGATTTTTTGATTTTGGTGAAGCGTAAGATAAAAAAGGTCTTTTTTATCAATTTTATCAATTATTTGATAATTGTTAGTCTCAATCTTAGTATTTTGATTATTCTTGGTATCGATCTTGATCCAGGCCTCAATATCGACTTTTTGTCTAAGATCAAAATTTAGAATTTCCCAATCAAAATATTTTCTATCGGGATTTTTTTCGATATATCTAATATCGCCCTTTCCTAGATAATTCTTATTAATAGCGATACTCCCCCACATATTAAAAAGGTTGTGTTTATGTGTGTTGGAATTATAAGAAATATCTTGGTTCTTATTTACTTGTACTTGAAGGGTTGATCCATAAATGAAGGAGTCACTCTTATTTTCATAATTAATAGATTTATATGATAAAAGATTATATCTAGAGTATTTTTGAAAATTCTCTTTTTGATTCAATAAGGAATACACTTCAGAATCATTTTGTTTTTTGTAATGAATTAATTGGTCTTTTTCATATGAATCCCATTTGCAATTTTTATTTTGAACCATACGACGTTGATTAACTCTATTTCTCCACTTTTGTGGTATTAATCTAGACCATCTAATCTGAGCTAAATCGTATTGATAAAGGCCCTTTAACCAGTTTTTCCATTGATTCATTGCATAACTGGGAAGTTTCTTATGACTTAATTCATTCTGAATTATTCCTTGTGTTGCAAAAGAATCCTTTATTTCAGTCTTAAGAAAAAAAGACATTCCGTCATATTCAAAAACAGATCTTAATTTATATAAGTTAATAACTTGGCTTTGTGATAATTTGTAAAATACATATGCTTGTGACAAAGAGGATAAGTCACAAAAACTGTGTGAATTTGTCTTATTCCTAATACTATCAATTGACCTTTTTATAGTCGAAATAGTTGAAATAAAGTTAAGTGTATTTTGATTTTTTTTATTAATTCTTTCTTGATTTGGTTCATTAATGGATTTATCCAGAATTTTTTTTATTGATTCAATAAAAATTTGCGTATTAAGTCTGGGAATATTAATGATATATAAAAATATATCTATGTATATTCTTTCAATGAAAAGTTTTATAAAACAATCTAATTTAGAGATTAATCGGACATTTCTTCTTTTTAATATTTGCCAACTATTTGTTGTTGATTCTAATCTTTTAGCATTATAACTTCTTTTGTTGAGACTAATATAGATTCCTGGGGTTATTTTTTTTTTCTCTTTTGTAATTCTTTCTATTTGATTTCTGATTGTGCTTGTTCTATCAGTCAGATCCTTCTTTTTTTTTTCTGTTAGTGAACTCCAATTTTGAGATTGAATTTGACTAAATGATTCGTGAATTACTTGATTGCTGATTCTAGAATCTTTTTCGTTTTTAGTTTCATTCGATTCATATACTTCTCTTAAACTAAATAAGAAAATTGGGTTTAATTTGGAAAGTCCTTTTTTTATTCTTTTTAGAAGTAAAAGGCTTTCGATAACCCATTTTTTTGTTTCTTTTGAAACTAATTGGATTTTTCCCTTTAAAACTTTTAGAATTAATAAATACGCCCTTTTGAATTTTCCTATTTTTGTTTCCAGTTCCTTAAAAACGGGCTCAA